AATAAAATGCCTGACAAAAAGGACTATCTTGATAGGATAGATAATGTACTATGTACTTTTATTATATTTTTTAGAATCAAACTAAAACCTCAGAGATCAAAACTCTATATGCATCATACATCTAAATATAAAAAGATAAGCTAATAATAAGCTATTAGGTTCATACCCTAAATATAGAGTAATTCTTCTTTTTAATAATAAAAAACTCAACAAAAATATCATTTACATTAATAATAATCTTAAGAACTATTATAGTTACAAGATCAAATAACTGAATAAACATATGAATAGGTATAGAAATTAATATGATATCATTCATCGTAATCATATTTAATTCGAAAAACAATTTCCTATCACAAAGATCAATAATATACTTCCTAACACAAAGAATAGCATCAATCATATTTATTATAATAATAATAATATTTAACTTTAATATTATCAAAATAGAAAAAACAATTATAAGAAATATCATAATAATAACCATAATAATTAAAATAGGAAGACCTCCATTTCATTTCTGATTCCCAAACATTATAAACAAAACTAATTGAATAACATGTATATTAATATCTACATGACAAAAAGTAGCACCTATATATGTCATATCCCAAATAATAACAGACAGATATATAATAATTATAATCATTATTACAAACGTAATTACAGGAGCATTAATAGGATTAAACCACACATCAACACGAATAATCATAGCATATTCATCAATTACACATACAGGATGAATAATATCATGTATATTATCGAACAAAAAATCATGATTAATATATATAGCATTATATTCACTATTAATAATATCCGTATGTATAATAATATACAAATACAATATTATACATATTAACCAAATAAATCTAAAAAATATATACCCATATGAAAAAATTACACTACTTATTATAATAATAAGAATAGGAGGAATACCTCCATTTTTAGGATTCCTGCCAAAGTGAATCGCCTTAGAAAATATAATCCATTTAAGAAAAATACCACTATTAATAGTGATAATAATATCATCCCTATTAACCCTATCCTATTACTTACGATTAGTAAGATCAACCAGATTAATAAGAATACATTCACAAAAATGAATACTTATACACGAAAAAAACAACCCAACAACAATATATATATTGACAATCAACATATTACTACCCGTAATATTAATTTTAGTTAATATTAATTAAAAGTCTTAAGTTAAAAAAACTATTAACCTTCAAAGTTAAACATATATAAAATAATATAGACTTTAATGAAAAATATCACTACTTTAGGTTTGCAACCTAATATCATACATTGAATATAAAGTCAATAAGAGGTAATAACCCTAAGTAAATTTACAATTTACAACCTAAATATCTCAGCCAACTTATTATGAATAAATGATTATTCTCGACAAATCATAAAGACATTGGAACTCTATATTTCATGTTCGGAGTATGAGCAGGAATAATAGGATCATCCCTAAGATGAATCATTCGAATCGAATTAGGAATACCTGGATCATTCATTGGAAATGACCAAACCTACAATACAATCGTTACAGCCCACGCCTTTGTAATAATCTTCTTTATAGTAATACCTATTATAATTGGAGGATTTGGAAACTGACTAGTACCATTAATATTAGGAGCACCAGACATAGCATTCCCACGAATGAACAATATAAGATTCTGATTATTACCACCATCTATCACCTTATTAACAATAAGAAGAATCGTAGAAAATGGGGCAGGAACTGGATGAACAGTATACCCTCCCTTATCATCCAACATCTCACATAATGGTGCATCAGTAGATTTAGCAATTTTTTCCCTCCATCTAGCAGGAATCTCCTCAATCTTAGGGGCAATCAACTTCATCTCAACAATCATGAATATACGACCATCAGGAATAACCCCTGAACGCATCCCCCTATTTATCTGATCAGTAGGAATTACTGCATTATTACTACTTCTATCCCTACCCGTATTAGCAGGAGCTATCACTATACTACTAACCGACCGTAACTTAAATACCACTTTCTTTGACCCCTCAGGAGGGGGGGACCCCATTTTATATCAACACCTATTTTGATTCTTTGGTCACCCAGAAGTGTATATTCTAATTTTACCAGGATTCGGATTAATCTCTCACATTATCATAATAGAAAGAGGAAAAAACGAAACATTTGGATGTCTAGGAATAATTTATGCAATAATAGCAATTGGAATTCTAGGATTTATCGTATGAGCACACCATATATTTACAGTCGGGATAGACGTAGATACACGAGCATACTTCACCTCAGCAACAATAATTATTGCAATCCCCACAGGAATTAAAATTTTCAGATGACTAGCCACTATAAATGGAGCCAGCATAAATTTATCCCCATCAATAATATGAAGAATAGGATTTGTATTCCTATTTACAATAGGAGGATTAACAGGAGTAATCCTGGCCAATTCATCTATCGATATTATCCTACACGACACATACTATGTAGTAGCCCATTTCCATTACGTATTATCTATAGGAGCAGTATTTGCAATCATCGGAGGATTTATTCAATGATACCCCCTATTTATAGGAGTAACAATAAACCCAAAATGACTAAAAATCCAATTCTTAACAATATTTATTGGAGTAAATATAACATTCTTCCCACAACACTTCCTAGGATTAAGAGGTATACCTCGACGATACTCAGATTACCCTGACACATTTATAACATGAAACATTGTCTCATCAGTAGGATCAAGAATATCACTAATTAGAACACTACTATTAATAATAATTATATGAGAAAGAATAGTATCAAAACGAAAAATTATATTCCAAGAAAATATAACTAGAATAATAGAATGAATACAAAATATACCCCCTACAGAACACTCATACACTGAACTACCTATTATTAGAAAATTCTAATGTGGCAGAAACATGCCATGAAGTTAAGATTCATATATAAAGAAAAATCTTTCATTAGAAATACCTACATGATCAACCATCTCAACTCAAGACGCAAACTCACCATTAATAGAACAACTAATCTTTTTCCACGACCATACAATAATAATTCTATCAATAATTACATTAATAGTATCATACATTATAATCACAACAATTAATAATAAATATATTAACCGATACCTACTAGATAACCAAATCATTGAACTTATCTGGACATTAATGCCAACAATCACCCTACTATTTATTGCCCTACCCTCACTAAAGATCCTATACCTTATAGACGAAATTAGAGAACCAGCCATAACTATTAAAGCAATCGGACACCAATGATACTGGACATATGAATACTCAGATATAAAAAACATCGAAATAGAATCATATATAAAACCTTCTAACATAATAGAAGAAAGAGAATTCCGTCTTATAGACGTTGACAACCGAATAGTAATACCTATAAAATCATCAATTCGAATTCTAGTCACATCCGCAGACGTAATTCACTCCTGAACTATCCCAAGTCTAGGAGTAAAAATCGATGGGACTCCTGGACGACTAAATCAAGGTAGAATTTACATAAAACGACCTAGAATCATATTCGGGCAATGCTCTGAAATCTGCGGAGCAAACCATAGATTCATGCCTATTGTATTAGAAAGAATCTCAATAAAACAATTCATAAACTGAATCAGTAACTATTACATTAAGTAGCTTAAAGTAAGCATTGGTCTCTTAAACCAAAATATAGTAATTTAACATATACTCTTAATGGAAAAGAGGTTAGTTTAAAATAAAACATTAATTTGTCAAATTAAAAATATACAATTGTATACCCCTTAATTCCACAAATATCACCAATATGATGAACATCCTTATATATAATATTTATAATAACAATATTTATAACAATAATCATCCTATACTTCATATTGACAGAAAAAGTAAAAACTACAAAAGTAAGAAAAAAAACAAAAAACCTTAATTGAACATGATAACAAACCTATTCTCAACATTTGACCCCGCAACAACAACAAGAATAACAATTACAAAATGAATAAGAACCATAATATGTCTTATACTATTACCCCAAATATATTGAATAATACCTAGACGAATAAGTATAATAAGAATAAAACTAGTAAACATATTAAACAAAGAATTTAAAACACTTTTAAGAGAAAAGTCAAGAAAAGAAAGAATCATATTAATCACAATATTTATATTTATCCTATACAATAACATAATAGGACTACTACCCTATATATTTACAAGTAGAAGACACCTAGTATTTTCCCTATCCCTATCATTACCAATATGATTAGGATTAATACTATTTGGGTGGGCAAATAAGAGACAAAAAATATTTGCCCACCTAATCCCCGATGGGACCCCTACCCCACTAATACCATTTATAGTACTAATTGAAACTACCAGAAACCTAATCCGGCCAGGATCATTAGCAGTACGACTAACTGCTAACATAATCGCAGGGCATATATTAATAAGACTACTAGGGAATAATATAAATAACTCAACATTTATTATAATACCACTTATTTTAATAGCACAAACAATACTAATAATATTTGAAACAGCAGTATCCCTTATTCAAGCATATGTATTTTCAGTTTTAACAACCCTATACTCAAGAGAAGTAAAATATGAGTAACCATAACCACCCGTATCATATAGTAGATTACAGACCATGACCCTTAACAGGGTCAATTGGGGCTATAACTTTTATAACAGGAATAATCTTATGATTCCATAAAAGAATAACTAACATATTAGTACTAGGAATAATAATTATTGTAATAACAATATATCAATGATGACGAGATATCACCCGAGAAGCAACTTTCCAAGGTAAACATACAAACAAAGTAATTTCAGGGATAAAAATAGGAATAATCCTATTTATTGTATCAGAAGTATTATTTTTTGTATCATTTTTTTGAGCATTCTTCCATAGAAGACTATCCCCCTCAATTGAAATCGGAATATTTTGACCCCCAAAAGGGATCACACCCTTTAACCCTATAGGGATCCCATTATTAAACACCGTAATTCTATTAACCTCTGGGTTAACAATTACGTGAGCACATCATAGAATAATAGAAAAAAACTTCAATCAAACTAAACATAGAATCTTAATAACCATTATTCTAGGAGCGTACTTTACCCTTCTACAAGGGTACGAATACTATGAATCAATATTCTCAATTAGAGACTCAGTATACGGGTCATGTTTCTTCCTAGCCACAGGATTTCATGGAATCCATGTAATTATTGGATCTACATTTATTACAGTATGTCTTATTCGTCACTTAATAAAACATTTCTCCAGAAAACACCACTTTGGATTCGAAGCTGCAGCCTGATACTGACACTTTGTGGATGTAGTATGATTATTTCTATATACAACTATTTACTGATGAGGTAGATAAAATCAACTTTTTTAGTATAATAAAATTATATTTGACTTCCAATCAAAAGATCTTTTTAAGAAAAAGTAATAATAAAAACAATCATTCTCATATCAATAGCAATAACCATCTCAATATTATTAATAACCTTATGTATAGTAGTTAGAAAAAAATCATACCTAAATCGAGAAAAAATATCACCATTTGAATGTGGGTTCGACCCAAAAAGTTCCTCCCGAACCCCATTCTCGTCACAATTTTTTATAATTGCCATCCTATTTTTAGTATTTGATATTGAAATTGTTATTATCCTACCTATAATTATCACAATCAAATCTAGAGAAATATTAAGATGATTTATAACTTCAATAACATTTATTACAATCCTAATTCTAGGGCTATACCATGAATGAAAAAACGGAGTACTAGAATGAACTAACTAAAAAGGGGGTAATAGTTAAAAATAACATTTAATTTGCAATTAAAAAGTATCATTCTGATTTACCTCATAAAAAGTAGTGAAATAATAATTTTATATTTAGTTTCGACCTAAAAATAAGAGTAAATACTCCTTACTTTTATTTTAGTTAAAGCCAAAAAGAGGCATTTTATTGTTAATAAAATTATTGAATAAAATTCTAACTAAAAGAGAATGGTGTACCTAAAAGGAGCTGCTAACTACCTTTTTAAGCGGTTAAATCCCGTTTTTCTCTTATTTATATAGTTTATAAAAAACTTTTCATTTTCATTGAAAAAATAAGAAATATTTCTTTATAAATACCTAAAGGTAAACCATCATGACAGCTTCAATATCATATTTTATCATAAACTATTTAGGCACAAAAGCAACAATATAAACATTATAAATAAAAAAGAAACTATATAAAGCTTAATATTATTTTTCTCTAAAGATTGATTAAAAAATCTTAATATATAAAAATAAGATATAAAAGAACGAGAAAAAAAATATTCCCCCCAGCCTATATCAATCAAACCTCTATAAAAAAAAGAAATATTTAAAAAGGGGGTATAAAGCATATAAGTAGAAAATAAAGGTATAAACCACATTGAACCTATAAACATAAAGACATAGACAATACTCCTACTAAAAAAAACTTTAGATAAGGAAGTAAAAATATAACCTAAAAAAGAACCAAGTGTAATTATAATAATAGGCATATATTTTATCATAACAGGGATAATAATAAAAATAGGAGATTTTATAAATACCCAAGTAAACATATTCCCAAAAACAATAGAAAAAAGTACTATAAAAACTATAGAAAATATTATTAACTTATCCTCGCAGTAAGACTGAAAAACATAAACATTAGAACCCTTAACCACTATATAATTAATTAAACGTAAAGTATAAGAAACTGTCAAAGAAACAGAAAACATAAACAAAAAATATACATACATATTATAATCAGTTATAGTTATTATCTCTAACAAAAGATCCTTAGAATAAAACCCAGACAAAAAAGGAAAACCACAAAGAGAAAGACTAGAGATCAAAAATATAGAAAAAGTATAAGGTAATAGCTCAGAAATAAATCCCATAAAACGGATATCTTGGAATCCGCTCATTACATGAATAATCAACCCAGCACAAAGAAATAACAAGGCCTTAAAAAAAGCATGGGCTAATAAATGAAAAAAGGCCAAACCAGGAAACCCTATAAATAAAGCCCCCATTATAAACCCTAACTGTCTTAAAGTAGATAAAGCAATAATCCTTTTTAAATCAAATTCAAAATTTGCACCCAAACCAGACATAAATATAGTCATCATAGAAATAAATAAAAAAAAATTACAATTATATATATAAATAACAGGACTAAAACGAATAACCAAGTAAACCCCCGCAGTAACAAGAGTAGAAGAATGAACAAGAGCAGAAACAGGAGTAGGAGCTGCCATAGCAGCAGGAAGTCAAGAAGAAAAAGGAATTTGAGCTCTCCTAGTAAAAGAAGCTAACACAACCAAAGTAAAAATTTCATTAAAGTAATGTTCATAAAACCCTAAATAATAAATATAATTCCATCTACCAAAATTAAGTATCCAAGAGATACAAATTAAAATAGCAACATCCCCAATACGATTTCTCATAATAGTTAATATCCCTGAATTGTAAGAATTCATATTCTGAAAATAAATAACTAAACAATAAGATACTAAACCTAAGCCATCCCATCCTAATAAAATACTAATTATATTAGGTCTAATCACCATAAACATTATAGAAACAACAAACATAAAAACCAAAACAAGAAAACGATAAGAATTCTCATCTATATGTATATATCTATATCTATATATAATAACTATGGAAGAAATTAAAAGAACACAAGACATAAAAACCAAAGATATATAATCTAAAATAAATCTTATACAAAAAGTTACCCCATTTAAAGAAAAAAATTCCCAATCCAAATAAATAGTCAAATCAAAGTTATAAAAGTATAAACCCAAAATAACCAAAGCCAAAGAAATCAAAAATAAAAAAGAAGAAATAATAATATATATAAAATTAGCAACAAAAAAAATGACCTTGGATAAATCTATATCTATAGTATCACAAACTATTATTTTTAATAATTAAACTACCAAAGTTTATACTATTATAGTGATAATATCAACCTTTAACAGAAAAATATTCAAGGGTAACCAATGTAAAAAAATAAAATAATACTCAATATAATATCCATTAAAACAAGAACCCAGACCTCTATAAATAGACCCATGATTAATAGAAGAATATATGTATACTCTATACAAACAAGATAAAAAAGAAGAAAACATCAAAAACATAAAAGTCATAGTTCTATAACCCATAATACTATTAATAAGAAAAATCTCCCCAAAAAGATTCAACGAAGGAGGTCTAGACATATTATTAATCATAATAAGAAACCAAAATATACATATGCTAGGCATATAAACCAATAAACCCTTGTTGATAAAAATTCTACGAGAACCAGAACGCTCATAAGAAATATTAGCTAAACAAAACATCCCTCTTGAACATAAACCATGTCCAATTATTAAGACCAAAGAACCACAATAACCTATAACATTTATAGACATCAAACCGCAAATAACCATGCCTATGTGAGAGACAGAAGAATAAGCAATCAAAGACTTTATATCAACCTGGAATATACATAAAACACCAACTATACAAATACCAAAAAGTCTAAAAGAGATAAACCATATATTTAAAACAGAATAAACCAAAAATAAATGTAGACGTAAAATACCATAACCCCCTAGCTTCAATAAAACACCAGCCAAAATCATAGAGCCAGAAATAGGAGCCTCAACATGAGCCCTAGGGAGTCAAAAATGAATAAATACCATTGGTATTTTAACTATAAAAGCTATGTATATAAAAAAATATAAATATAAATTATAATCAAGATAAATCAAATAATAAAAAGTCGTATTACTATAGTAATGAATATAAAAAATAGAGACAAGAAAAGGTAAAGAAAAAAACAAAGTATAAAACAACAAATAATTACCTGCAGAAAGGCGCTCTGGTTGATAACCCCAACCAAAAATAAGGATTAATGTAGGAATCAATCTACACTCAAAAAAAAAGTAATACCAAAAAAGATCCGACACTCTAAAAGAAATAAATAAAAATAAAAGTAAAAATAAAATCACTAAAATATATTCCCTAATGTAATAGCCTATATTAAGTAAAAAAAAGCTAGCCAAAACCATTAAAAAAACAATCCAAAAACTCAAAATAAGTAATGAAAAAGATAAAAGATCCCCTCCTAAATAATAAGAAAGACCACAGTAAAACCCTATATAAGCATAAAAACATATAATAAATAAAACCATTAGTAAAAGAACTAAACAAACAATATATCAGTTTAAAAAAAAAGAAAAAAGAATCATTATAAAAATAGGTATAAAAATCCTTATCATAATAATAAAGATAAAATATTAACCTGATCATTACCATATCTACGAATTAAAGTAACCAGTAACGAAAGTCCTAAAACCCCTTCACAAACAGAAAAACAAAGAAAAATCATAATCAAATATATATCTCCATATAAATAAACCAAAAAATAGGATATTCCTATATAAATACATAACACTAAATATTCCAACCCTAAAAGAGTTAATAATAAATGCTTACGTATAGAACAAAAAACAAATAAACCAGTAATAAAAATAAAAAAAGAAGAAATAGCATATATATTATGTCACAAAATAAGTTTTAATAGTTTAAATTTAAAATAATGGTCTTGTAAGCCGTAGATAGAATAAATTCTTTAAAACTTCAAAAGGAAGGAATACCCCCATCATTAATCTCCAAAATTAATATTTTTAATAAACTACCAATTGAATAATATTAATATTAATAATAACAATTAACACAACCATATTTTTCATAAAACATCCTATAAGAATAGGAATAATATTAATTATTCAAACCCTAATATTAGCTATAACAACAGGATACATAATAAATATATTTTGAATATCCTATATCCTAATAATCATTATAACAAGAGGAATAATAGTATTATTCATTTATATATCGATAATCGCCTCTAACGAAAAATTTATAAATAAAACACAGCTATGATCAATAATCGCAATCATAATTTTAGTAACAATATTTCTACCCCAAAGAGAAAAAATAATTATTAAAAATAATTATTTAAGGGTAGAAATACCCCAAGAAATATTTCTTTTTAAAATCCACATAGAAAACTATATAATAATAACCATTATAATAATTAGATATCTATTTGTAACCATAATCATATCATCATATCTAGTAAATATCTTTGAAGGACCAATACGATCCAAATTAAATTATGTATACACCAATACGTAAATCCCATCCACTAATTAAAATCATTAATAATTCTTTAATCGACCTACCTAGACCTAGAAGAATCTCCTTATGATGAAACTTTGGATCCTTATTAGGACTATGTCTAATAATCCAAATCCTAACTGGGGTATTCTTAGCCATACATTATACCCCAAATATTGAAATAGCATTCTCCAGAGTAATCCACATTTGTCGAGACGTAAACATAGGATGACTATTACGAAATACCCATGCCAATGGGGCATCTATATTCTTTATTTGCTTATATCTTCATATCGGACGAGGTATATACTACAGATCATATAAACTAATTATAACATGAATAGTAGGAATAGTACTACTGCTATTAATCATAGCAACTGCCTTTTTAGGATACGTATTACCCTGAGGACAAATATCATTATGAGGAGCAACCGTAATTACAAACCTACTATCAGCATTACCATATATTGGTAATGATCTAGTAAAATGACTTTGAGGAGGATTTTCAGTAGATAATGCTACCTTAAACCGGTTTTTCTCCTTACACTTCCTCATACCATTTATTGTAACAGCAATAGTAATAATCCACTTACTATTTTTACACCAAACCGGATCAAATAATCCTATAGGTATTAATAGAAACTATGATAAAATCCCATTTCACCCATATTTTAGAGTAAAAGATTATATAGGCATAATATTTATAATAATAATATTTGTTATACTAAACCTATGAGAACCCACAATACTAGGAGACCCAGAAAATTTCATCCCCGCTAACCCGCTTGTTACCCCAGTCCACATCCAGCCCGAATGATACTTCCTATTTGCATACGCGATTCTACGTTCTATCCCTAATAAACTAGGAGGAGTAATTGCCATACTTATATCAATTATTATTATTATAATCCTACCGTTTTCAAATAAGAATAAAATACAAAGAACAAGATTTTATCCTATAAGAAAAATATTATTCTGATTATTAGTAATGAACCTAATATTACTAACCTGAATCGGAGCCCGACCAGCAGAAGAGCCATACATTATCACCGGACAAATCCTAACAATAACCTATTTTAGTTATTTCATTATTAACCCTCTACTAATCAAATTTTGAGATAAATTAACTTAAAAGTTAATTAGCTTATCATAAGCATATATTTTGAAAATATAAGAAAAAGGAATTAAACCCTTTATTAACTTCACTTAACAAAATGAAATTAAGTATATAGTAATATATCCCAATAAAGAACAATAAATAATTTAATGATAAAGGTAAAAACATCTTCCAAGTCAAATATATAAGCTTATCATAACGAAAACGTGGAAGAGTGCCACGAACCCAAATAAAAGAAAAAACAATAAAAACCCACTTTATATAAAAATATAAAGAGTATAAATCACAACCAAGAAAAAAAATACAAGTAAGTATTCTTATAAAAAGAATATTTATATATTCACCTAAAAAAATATAAACAAAGCCCCCTCTTCTATACTCAACATTAAAGCCAGAAACCAACTCTGACTCCCCCTCAGCAAAATCAAAAGGAGAACGGTTTGTTTCAGCCAAACAAGAACAAAATCAACATATAAATAAAGGCACAGAAAGAAAAATAAACCAAACACCCCTCTGGTAATATATAAAAGATAACAAATCATATCTATAAACATAAATCATAACACAAATAATAATTAATATTATTCTTACCTCATAGGAAACCATCTGAGCAACAGAACGAATACTCCCCAACAAAGCATAATTAGAATTAGAAGACCAGCCACAAAGCATCACCCCATAAACCCCTAGACCAGTTAGGACCATAAAAAATAAAACCCCATAATTAAAAACTAATAAATTTGTAATAAAAGGGAATAAAAACCACAATGAAAAAGACAACAAAAGCATAAAAATAGGTGACATATAATAAATAATATAATTAGATATAAAAATATAAGACTGTTCCTTAAAAAACAATTTTAAACCATCAGAAAAAGGCTGAAGTAAACCCATAAAACCCACCTTATTAGGACCTTTACGCAATTGGATATAGCCAAGAACCTTACGCTCAAGCAAAGTTACAAAAGCAACAGAAACTAAAACCATTACTAATAAAATTATAAAATTAAATATAAAAATTACTATTTGTAATATAAATTACATTATTAAATCCTAAACTTAATACACTTTTCTGCCAAAATAGTATTATATTAAATAATAAAATAAAAACTATTCCTAAAACTAGGTCCTTTCGTACTATAATTTTATATATAAATAAGGATAGAAACCAACCTGGCTCACGCCGGTCTGAACTCAGATCATGTAAAAAATTAAAGGTCGAACAGACCTAGTTAACAATATCCTACTCCTGCCACTTATTTTAATCCAACATCGAGGTCGCAAACTATTCCATCGATAAGAACTCTATGGAAAAATAACGCTGTTATCCCTAAGGTAACTTAATCTCTTAATCTTTAAAAAAGGATCATAAAATCATACATAAATGAACAAATTAAAAAAAGTTAAATAATTTTTCCTGTCACCCCAACCTAATTTTTTTAAAAAAAAACCATTATAATTGACCAAAAAAAATCTATCTTAAAAAAATAAAGTTCTATAGGGTCTTCTCGTCCTATAATAACATTTATGCTTTTTAACAAAAAAATCAAATTCACACAACTTAAGATAAAGAAAGTCCACCCCTCATTAAACCATTCATTCTAGACCCCAATTAAAGGACAATTGATTATGCTACCTTTGTACAGTCAAAATACTGCAGCCATTTAATAAAATCTCATAGGGCAGGCCATATCTTTTATAAATAGCAAAAGACCATGTCTTTGTTAAACAGGTGGGGATAAAAATTGCCGAATTACTATATCTTAATTATTATATATTACTAATAAAACCATTTTATCAATAGATTAAATATTAAACCATTTTTTTTAATAAAAAAATAAATCCCATAATAAATAAAAACATTAAAAAAGTCAATTTTTACAAAATAAACGTTGGATATCCTTAAACCTACAAACAGTTAATATATAAACAAAAATTATATAAACTTTATCAAGCTTATCCTTAATAAAATTTGATTAAATAAATTAATTTAATATAAAATAAATACTTAATCATAGATTAAATCTATTACTTAAAAAACCAGATATTCTTGTTTGAATAGAATTTCTCCACTAAAATAAAATTATTGATAAAAATAATACATTAAACAAAACTTTATTTTTTAACCCAAGACTTCGGGAAAATAATATAATTAATTAAATAAATTAGTAACCCCTGATACAAAAGGTACATTATATAAACTACTTATATTTTATTATAAAAAATTACTATACAGTACTATAAACTATAAAATAAACCATTTTTTTAACTAAATAAACTAAAAATTAAAATATTTTTTTTAAAAAAACAAAAATAAAAAATATATTAACTATATAATAATCAAATTAGGCTGATTCAAACAACCAAAATATTAATGTAAATAATAACGTCTACCCTAGACTTAATCTGATCATTCTAGATCCATTTTCCAATAAACCTACTTTGTTACGACTTATCTCATATGAATGAGAGCGACGGGCGATGTGTACATAATTTAGAGCTAATATCTAAAACTTAATCTAAAACTTTTTACACCCAAATCCAAATTCAAATATATTTCCATATTATCCTCCTATATGTAACTATAATGTAACCCATTAAAACTTTATTATTACTAAACCTTGACCTAACATTCTGACTAAAAAGTCACTTAGAGAATACCCCTTAAAAGACACTCAATGATAGAGGTATATAAGCCTTTGAATAAAGTAGAATTTCTTGTGGATTATCAATTAAAAAACAGGTTCCTCTGGAAAGCTAAATTACCGCCAAATTCTTTAAATTTAAAGACCATATCTAATAGTAACTAAGCAACAAATTTACAACTTAAATAATAGGGTATCTAATCCTAGTCTATTAATAAGTTTTAATATATTATAATATATAATAACATAAGTATAATATTTATTTCACTAAAAATTATACAATTTAATTATTTAAAACCAATAATTTAATATTGCCTGAAAAAATTTAAATCTACAGTTGTATAACCGCAACTGCTGGCACAACTTTAGTTGTAGATAAACTATTATCCCTAACCTTAACTTATTAAAATATTAATATTATAAACTAAACATAAACAAAACAATCTTATAGAAGATAGTATCATGACAAAACTTATATATATATAGGTAACAGTATTAAACTAATATGCATGAATAAAACATTTAAAACAAAAATCCAGTATCCAACATTTTGGAACAAACTAAAGTATACCTCCTCCCCTCCTCCTCATAACCTAAAGGTTATATTTGTATGAATACACTTAAAGTGTTATTCATATTACATATTATGTAATATACCATTCCTCTCTAACATTGCCCATATCCATGGGTTCTTGCTAAAAGCAAGACATAATATTATATATTGACTATCACTATTAATTTCTTACGATAAGAAATTATCTTGGATCCAGAAATTACTTCTATATTAAGTTATTCAACTACGATTCACTAGATTAACATTTAACTACAATAGGGAAATACTTACATATCATTCAGGTTCTACCTTTCTCTTAAATTTACTTAAGGGTAAATTTTACAGTGTTATTTCTATTTAGATGGCCTTCCGGTCGCTAGATATGGTCATATCTAAGGATAGAGAGGGGTTTAAATACTTTCATTCCTTTGGATTGGATAGATAGGGGGGGGGGCCCTGGAAGGGTTAACAGTGTTTCCTTTTAACAAATAAATATATTAGTAAAGTTAATTTCATTAATTAAAAACATAAGATTATCCCTAAATAAACTTATTATAATTAATAATCTAATAATATATTTTTATAATCCCTAAATTATAAAATAAAAATTATTAGATAAAATCAACTTACCAAACCTATGAAAATACATTGTATTGATTATTTCATAGATTCTATAAAAATTCTATTCTAACCATAAAAACAAAAATATGGAACATTATTATATTTTAAAATAAAAATATTAAATCCACAAACTTATTTTTATAAAATAAAAATTATTAGATAAAATCAACTTACCAAACCTATGAAAATACATTGTATTGATTATTTCATAGATTCTATAAAAATTCTATTCTAACCATAAAAACAAAAATATGGAACATTATTATATTTTAAAATAAAAATATTAAATCCACAAACTTATTTTTATAAAATAAAAATTATTAGATAAAATCAACTTACCAAACCTATGAAAATACATTGTATTGATTATTTCATAGATTCTATAAAAATTCTATTCTAACCATAAAAACAAAAATATGGAACATTATTATATTTTAAAATAAAAATATTAAATCCACAAACTTATTTTTATAAAATAAAAATTATTAGATAAAATCAACTTACCAAACCTATGAAAATACATTGTATTGATTATTTCATAGATTCTATAAAAATTCTATTCTAACCATAAAAACAAAAATATGGAACATTATTATATTTTAAAATAAAAATATTAAATCCACAAACTTATTTTTATAAAATAAAAATTATTAGATAAAATCAACTTACCAAACCTATGAAAATACATTGTATTGATTATTTCATAGATTCTATAAAAATTCTATTCTAACCATAAAAACAAAAATATGGAACATTATTATATTTTAAAATAAAAATATTAAATCCACAAACTTATTTTTATAAAATAAAAATTATTAGATAAAATCAACTTACCAAACCTATGAAAATACATTGTATTGATTATTTCATAGATTCTATAAAAATTCTATTCTAACCATAAAAACAAAAATATGGAACATTATTATATTTTAAAATAAAAATATTAAATCCACAAACTTATCTATTTAACAATCAATAATATTATAATATACCCTAATATATTATAATTTGGTAAATTTCATAATACCCTAATATTATGTTTATTTATCACAATCCATTTTTATGGGGGAAGCTAATTCAAGTTGATCCAAAACTTTAA